CTGGAATAGTTGTACTGTAATATAGGACGAATACCTTGAACTGGTAGAAATAAAATATAAAGAATTAAGTAAGATTCAAAATGGTTTCTTTATAAAGGAAGAAAGATTCTGATTTATTTGATTGATATCAGGAGATCAAATGAGTTCTTCATTCATTCATTGAATGATAAATGACTACAAGCGAAGGAGATACACGATTTAAATAATGGAAAATCCAATATTTCACAATTGTATCTAGAATAACTGGAAAGGTGGAAACAAGACCAGATATAATTTGATCGTTATGAGCCAATCCAAAATCGTTGTAGAACGAACCAATTATTAGTTCCCAACCATGAGTCGAGTGAAATCCAATCCATAAATCAGTAACTAAAAGAATCGAAAAAGCTTTTATTGTGTCACTTAAGTTATAGAGGAATTCCTGAACCCAAGAATTAAGAATGACAAGTTCCTCATTACCCAAAATAAAATAACCACTTAGAATAGCGAAAGAGATTATATTTGTCGAGAAATGCAAAATGATATGGAGATGATATTCATTGTGTGTTTTGACCAATTGTATCGTTTCCTTGTGTATTCCTATACGAAGTTTTTGTATATGTGTCTCCGGGTACTCCTTTATCATTTCGTCCAACAGAAAGAGTTCTTCTAATTCTATGAATCTTTCTAGAACGTTTTTCTCTTGAATGATATTCAAGAGAGTTTTGGATTGCCCGGTATTCCACCAATTTGTAACCCAAAGTTCCAGACATTTATTAAATGGGAGAGAGACCCACCAGGGCAAAAATACTATAGATACAAGATATGGGAAAGAAGGCAATGCTTTCTTTTTTTTCATTTTTTATCTGTGAATTGAATCGTTAATGAACCTGCTTCATTCGTTGACTCTATATGATATTTCTCTGAAGCACGAGTTCTATAACAAGGTATTGAACCTATGGGTCTATTCATTCCAATTTTTGTGTCAAAATTGAGTTTAGTTCTTGGATCTAGAAGGAATATAGAAATGGGATAAGGGTTCGCCCTTTTCGGATAAAAATGCAAAATCAATATTATTCCTAGATATCTCAATTGGGCAAATTCGAATGGGCAAATTCGAAGCAATTTCATCTTCATTTGTTCCTTTCTATGAATACTCGAAAACCCACTTAAAATAACGAATCGGATTTAGAAACGAAAACCCCCCTCAGTTAATTATTTCGAAATGTTTCACCGCCTAGCCACAACCAAGGAAAAAAGGTATCATCAAAATTTTGGGCCTAAAAAGATGAGATGAATTCCGTATTACGAAATAAATCTTGGATATATTTGATGAATCCTTACTTATTATATTAGCCTTAGATTAGTCTTTTTTCTAGTAGAAATTTTCTAGTAGAAAAGAATTGAGTTGGGATCCATACGCATACGAAATACTTTTGGTATATAAATGGTATACAAAAATTTCTTCTTTTCTTAATTTTCTTCTTTATTATAGTATAGTTTATTATAGTTATTCCATATATGCCCTCCTGCTTTTTTGGTTTATTCTATGGGAGTCTCCACGACAAAGGAAGGAGGAAATAGAATAATCTAACATGTTTTGTTCAAATGAACATTCCAAAAAGACTTCAATTGTATTAAAAAAGGAATTAGCAAGTTCCTTCCCCCATGCCGAGAAAACATTTATTCTTTATTGTGTTCAATTCATTTCAAAATACTTCAATTGGTACGCCCAAGAAATAGGCCAATTCGGCAGCTTTTTGTTCAATTTCTCGTGGAGTAAAATTCTCATCAGTACGAGTCAAGGGAATGGCCCCTTGACCTCTGATTTCCATATAAAGGACACGACGAGGATAAAGACCCTCTTTAACCTCAATTCTGATTGATTGGATATCTCTCATAAGGAAGCGAAGGAAGATGCGACGATTTATTCCAGGAAATCCCCAACGAAAGATGCACACAATTCCTTCTTTTCTATCGAATTGGTCATAACCACTACCTACATTCCACAAAATTGTGCACCACAAATAGGAGCTAACGAACAGACCTGCGATCCCATAAAAAGACATCACGATTCCTTGTGGAAAAAAAATAATTTGCTGAGATGGAAATATGGATATCAGATTCCTACCAAGATAACTGGAAGTTCCAACCGCTAAGAATCCTAGTGAACCTAAAAAAAGGATACAGGCCCAGCAAAAATTACTTGTTTTTCGAGACCCCCTTATAAGTTCTATCCATATATGTTCTGATCGCCAATTCATACTATACTAGATCCAGTTGCATTCGATTGGAATTGAGAGAATAACCCAAATTTGACTTTACCTTTCTTGATCCCGAAGTAACTTTCATCAACTAGCACTATTCTGATGTGGAGTAATTGGTTAGATACATTGACTTTCTATTAAAAATATTTACTGATCCATTTTTAACCAGCTATATATATATATACATGCATTTATGCAGATAGCATGTATCCGCATACATAACAGTTCTTTCATTTGTGTGTGGAAAGAGTCACATATCGTACCATATTGCACTAAAAAAATATCTGTATTATGATACAGTGTTGAAATAAATTGATAGGATTTGGTCCCATTGGATCTAGACAATCTTATTTTTTTGGACATGAAGAGATAAAGAAGCCATTGCAATTGCCGGAAATACTAGGCCCACTAAAGGCACAAAAATAGAGGGTAAGTTGAGATCTGTCATAGAATGGGTGCCTCGATTTAATATTTGTACCTATATATTTGTATCTATTAGAAAGATATCTTATGATATGATAAGTATATCTATTATAAGTAATATTAGGTAATATTGACTATTGTATTTTATATAATATTATACTACTAAGTATATATAAACAATTAAGTATATATAAATATATAATTTATAAATAATATATTTATATTAAAATAAAAATTTTAAATATAAATTTAATATTAAAATATTAAATTTAAGGAAAAAAAGGATAGATAATAAGTGCAAAAATGTAGAACTAAATTAAGTGTACCTACTCATCTTTCTACACGAATATAAATAGGGTAATCTTCTTTTACAAATTTTATTATTCTTCTTCTCCCATCCTTATGTTCTTTCTATCTTTCTTTCTAATCTAATAAGGAGCTTTTTATTTTAAAGGAGTTTTCTTATGAAAATGAAGTTCATTATGAATTCGCGACTCTAAATAATAGGATCCAACAAACAGGGATTCATAGTAAAAATGCGATAGATGTAGAAATTATTTTATTTCATTTCCATATTTGATATTTCTTTTTCATTATTGTCTATCTTAATTAATGCGTAAGATAGCCAGATAAAATTCTTTTTTTTTTTTCAAAATTCGAATTCCTCGGAAAGAGAAATTCACTTTTTTATTTTATCCTGTTGATAGAGGTTCATAATACCTAATCATGAATAGGGGTAAGATAAAAAATGGATCTGGATCCGGAAGAAAAAAAATTATCCGAAACTTCTGACTCTTACTAGAAAGTGTAACTTATATCACCAAAGAACATTTTTCTTAGTTTTTTTTATTATGATGAACTAAATACTTGTTCGCTACAAACAAAATAACTGAATCTAGTGCTATACTTTAATTTTTGGAATTTTGATTCAAGGGAAAGAAACCATGGAGCTGAAATAACTCACTTAGAACACCTTTTAAAGGATTACGTGGTACGATTGGGTCAAATAAGCCTTTATGGAATAAATAGTCAGCCGCTTGTGAACCATCGGGTACTGTCCTATTCAATGTTTGTTCAATTACTCTTTTACCCGCAAATGCAATGTACGCATTAGGTTCAGCAATAATGATATCTCCCAACATACCAAAACTGGCTGTTACTCCACCGGTTGTAGGAGATGTAAGGACTGGTACATAGAATAACTTTTTAGTGGATTGGTAATCATATGAAGCAGAAGATATTTTAGCCATTTGCATCAAGCTCAAACTTCCTTCTTGCATGCGTGCTCCTCCAGAAGCACACACAATAATGACAGGTAGAGATCGATTAGTAGCATACTCAATCAAACGAGTGATTTTCTCGCCTACTACAGATCCCATACTACCTCCCATGAACTTAAAATCCATAACCCCAATTGCTGCGGGAATACCGTTTAGTTGACCTATGCCTGTTTGAACAGCTTCAGTTAAACCTGTCTTTCTTTGATAAGAATCGATACGATCTTTATAAGGTTCCTCCTCTGAATGAAATTGAATGGGGTCCATAGAAACCATATCTTCATCCATAGGATCCCAAGTGCCCGAATCAATCGAAAGTTCGATTCTATCTGAACTACTCATTTTCAAATAATATCCACACTGTTCGCAAATATTCATTTTTGACCTAAGAAGTTTTTTATAATTTAATCCATAACAATTTTCGCATTGAACCCATAAATGTCTGTATTTTTTATTTATATCGAAATCATTAGATCTTCCTCTTATATTGAAATCACTGCCATTATTACGAGTTCTTATACTAAAACTTCCACTTTCACTACCACTTACATTTTCAGTACAAATGAAACTATAAATGTAACTGTCACTGTAATTGTCAGTACCACCTGAAATGGAACTATTAATACTGACTTCAAAACGAAGATAACTATTAATGCAACTATTAATGTGATTAGTCCAACTAGATTGAGTATCATACATGTAATGATAATAGTAGTGATTGTTTCTCTTAGACCTCCTATTCAAAAAACTAGAAAAAAAACCTTCTAATTCACTCAGAAAAGAACTATCATTGTCAATCTCAAAACTATGATTTTCAATATCAAAATATACGGAATAACTGTCACCATTACTATCCCTAACTAAAAAAGTGTCATCAGAGATCAAACTCCAAATATCCCTGATACCAAATAAATAATCAACATTACTGAAACTATAACTAACACTATCACTCCAATTTTTCTCCATATCATTTAGAAGGGGTTCATCACTTCCACTGGTATGGCCAATAGCATCAAGACTTTCCATTGATTTACTTAAACCATACCTATGTTCT